TATATCTCGCGGTAACAAAAATGTATTGTTCTGGGATATATCAAGGTGCAATCTCCGATTCATATTTCGTCGACCAATCTTTCCTAATTCACATTTTTGTTGAAAGAATTTCTTTTGTAATTCCTTACATAAGGATTCAGAAAATACCGGATCCCCGCCTACACAAGCAAATTGTTGGTAAAACTCCAAAATAGCATTTTCTTTTGACCCTATTTTTTTTTTTTCCTTATCAGTCAGAAAAGATAAAAATATTTCAGGATAGCAAACATTCTCTAGAATGTCTCTTAGATTCGAACCCATAGCCGATGATAGAACTAGAATAGATATTTTTTGTTTCCTACTAACACGAGCCCATATCCTTGCTTTTCTATCAATCTCTAATTCTAATCTTCCTCCCCAATCCGATATTATGGTGCCGGTATACACCGAAATTCCATTATGATCCAATTCTGACCGGTAATAAATACCGGGACTTTGCAATATTTGATTGATCACAATTCTATATATTCCATTTACTATAGAAGTTCCCAGAGAATTCATTAGAGGAATATTTCCAATAAAAATAGTTTGTTCTTGCATATCCCTACTGGTTTTCCAAATGAGTCCCGCGGATATATATAATTCAGAAGAATATGTGAGTGATTCATACACAGCATCTCTTTCTTTTATCAATGGTTCTACTAATTGATATGTTTCCACAAATAATTGAAATTCAATTTCTTGATCGGTATCTTCAATTTTTGGAAACTTATAAAGTTCTTCCGTCAAGCCCTGATCCACGAACCTACAAAAGCCTTCAAATTGTATCTGATTAAAGCCAGGTATTGTAGACATTCCTTCATTTACATCTCGTAGCATTTTGCATTTCCCATTTATAAAATAAAAAAATCCCATTATTCGCTCATTCTTCATGGAATCATATAGATGATCTAGCAATGATGGAATTTTTATTATGTTTACTGAATCACATGAAATTGAACCCAACTCCATATCTGGAATAGAATGTATGAAATATGTATTAACTAGGAACGGGGGAATAAAAAAATTTTTCTACTCAAATTGGAATTTGAGAAACAGATACAAATGGAAAGAAATTTATAAAACATTCCTGGAAACAGAATTCTGCTACTTAGGCTTACGAAGTTATGGAATTTTGTATAGAATATCAAAATAGATTAAATTTCTACCATTATTATGATATTACATATTCCAATCTGCTTGAATACCAGAAAAATAAATGAATTCGGCCTTTGATCTTTTCGATAAGATAAAAACATAAAACTCAGAAACAATAGAATATAGAGTCGATTTTTTAGTACTTAAACACATTTATAGATTCCGTTGTTCAAAGAAAAGGATTCACAGAGAAGAGAGGTGTTTTACCTATAGAATATAATTTTTAGCATATGGCTAAGGATTGTGAAGTCTATAAGAGGGGTTGTATTTATTAAACAGATATAGATATATAAGTCTTCCCCTAATATTGCCCTTCTATTTTTATTCCATGAAAATTGTCTGAGAATTTCCTATAGGCAACATATATAAATAAGATTAGATATCTGTGTAACAATTTATGTTCTGGGGTTTACAGCTACCCATATATATTGTTATAATTGAAATGGAGAAATTGAAAATAAAAAATACTGAATAAACACTGATTAGTTATGGATCATTTTTTAGTTTCTTGTGTCATTAGGAAAATTGATATTCCAATACAAGACTCATTCATGAATTTACAGCCAAGAGTCAACAGTCAATAGTTCATGGTTCAAATTTGCCATCAACTTTTTTTTAATACACATTTTACTTTTCAATAGAAAAGTGAGGGGATAGGCACTGTGTTCGTGTGTTTTGAGATACTATAGAATCAATCGAAGAAGTGGATCAAATTAAATAAAAAAAAAAGGCTTCAATATACAAGTACAAAAAAGTGGTTCAGTAATCCAACCTTAAGCAGAATAATTTCCATCTATTTTTTTTTGTATTATTTTGGCGACATGGCCGAGTGGTAAGGCGGGGGACTGCAAATCCTTTTTCCCCAGTTCAAATCCGGGTGTCGCCTGATCAATAAAAGACTCGAAATCTCTTATTCTGTTCTGTTGATATATAACTCACCCCTTTTTCCCCGGCAGCAGAAACGGATTGTGCATTCGGCCTGGGTGTTTTCTAAAAGATTATAGTAAATCTTTGCATCTAGGATTAAAAAGATTCTAATGGTGGAAGGGCTATCACGACTTCCAGATTCCCTCTCCTCTATTCTACTACTAATGTAGTGTATACTGGCTAAGTCTTGAATTCCGTTGGATAGACCAGATACGAAATCTAATATTAAATATACTTAATAATAAGAGTACTTACTATATATCTATACAGACTCACGCGAATTTATGAGCGTTCACATTCAATATTAGACTGAATGGAGAATCTAATTAACTTCTATAAAGATAAAAACGGGCAAAAAGAAAAGAACAGGCCTTATTATTCCTATATGTTACATTCG